AAACAAGTGGGGTATTTCTTTGCAAAATTGTGCTCAATTTCATATGTGGCAATTCCGCCAAGATCTCTTCATTAGTTGGGGGAAGAATCGGCACGAATCGTATTTTTTGAGGAACGTCTCGAGAGAGAATTGGATTTGGTTAGACAATGTGTGGTTGGTAAACAAGGATCGGTTTTTTAGCAAGGTACGGAATGTATTGTCAAATATTCCATATGATTCCACAAGATCTATTTTCGTTCAAGTAATGGATTCTAGCCAATGGAAAGGATCTTCTTCTGATCAATCCAGAGATCATTTCGATTCCGTTAGAAATGAGAATTCGGAATATCACACATTGATCGATCAAACAGAGATTCAGCAACTAAAAGAGAGATCGATTCTTTGGGATCCTTCCTTTCTTCAAACGGAACGAACAGAGATAGAATCAGATCGATTCCCGAAATGCCTTTTTGGATCTTCCTCCATGTCCTGGCTATTCACGGAACCTGATAAGCGGATGAAGAATCATCTGCTTCCGGAAGAAATCGAAGAATTTATTGGGAATCCTACAAGATCGATTCGTTCTTTTTTCTCTGACAGATGGTCAGAACTTCATCTGGGTTCGAATCCTACTGAGAGGTCCGCTAGAGATCATAAATTGTTGAATAAAAAACAAGATGTTTCTTTTGTCCCTTCCGGGCGAGTGGAAAATAAAGAAATGGTTGATATATTCAAGATAATTACGTATTTACAAGATACCGTCTCAATTCATCCTTCGGAACCAGATCCGGGATGTGATATGGTTCCGAAGGATGAACCGGATATGGACAGCTCCAATAAGATTTCATTCTTGAACAAAAATCCATTTTTTGATTTCTTTCATCTATTCCATGACCGGAACAAAGGGGGATACGCGTTACGCCACGATTTTTTTGAATCAGAAGAGAGATTCCCAGAAATGGCGGATCTATTCACTCTATCAATAACCGAGCCGGATCTGGTGTTTCATAGGGGATTTTCCTTTTCTATTGATTCCTACGGGTTGGATCAAAAAAAATTCTTGAATGAGGTATTCAACTCCAGAGATGAATCGAAAAAGAAATCTTTTCTGATTCAAATCCAATATAGCAGCTATGGGTACATAAGAAATGTATCGAATCAATTCTTTTTAATGAATAGATCCGATCGCAACTTCGAATATGGAATTCAAAGGGATCAGATAGGAAATGATACTCTGAATCATAGAACTATAATGAAATATACGATCAACCAACATTTATCGAATTTTAAAAAGAGTCAGAAGAAATGGTTTGATCCTCTTATTTATCGAACTGAGAGATCCATGAATCGGGATCCTGATGCATATAGATACAAATGGTCCAATGGGAGCAAGAATTTCCAGAAACATTTGGAACATTTCGTTTCTGAACAGAAGAATCCTTTTCAAGTAGTGCAAGTAGTGTTCGATCAATTACGTAGTAATCAATATTCGATTGATTGGTCCGAGGCTATCGACAAAGAAGATTTGTCTAAGCCACTTCGTTTCTTTTTGTCCAAGTCACTTCTCTTTTTGTCCAAATCACTTACCTTTTTCTTTGTGAGTATCGGGAATATCCCCATTCATAGGTCCGAGATCCACATCTATGAATTGAAAGGTCCGGATGATCAACTCTGCAATCAGTTGTTAGAATCCATAGGCGTTCAAATCGTTCATTTGAAGAAATTGAAACCCTTCTTATTGAATGATCATGATACTTCCCAAAGACCAAAATTATTGATCAATGGAGGAACAATATTACCATTTTTGTTCAAAAAGATACCAAAGCGGGTCATTGACTCATTCCATACTAGAAAGAATCGCAGGAAATCCTTTGATAACACGGATTCCTATTTCTCAATGATATCCCACGATCGAGACCATTGGCTGAATCCCGTGAAACCATTTCATAGAAGTTCATTGATATCTTCTTTTTATAAAGCAAATCGACTTCGATTCTTGAATGATCCACATCACTTCTGGTTCTATTGTAACAAAAGATTCCCCTTTGATGTGGAAAAGACCCGTATCAATAATTATGATCGTACATATGGACAATTCCTCAATATCTTGTCCATTCGCAACAAAATCTTTTCTTTGTGCGTGGGTAAAAAAAAATATCTTTCACCAATCGAGTCACAGGTATCTGACATCTTCATACCTAACGATTTCCCACAAAGTGGTGATGAAACGTATAACTTGTACAAATCTTTCCATTTTCCAATTCGATCCGATCCATTCGTTCGTGGAGCTATTTACTCGATCGCAGACATTTCTGCAACACCTCTAACAGAGGAAAATTTGGAAAAAACTTATTGTCAGCCTCTTTCAGATATGAATCTATCTGATTCAGAAGGGAAGAACTTGCATCAGTATCTCAGTTTCAATTCAAACATGGGTTTGATTCACACTCCATGTTCTGAGAAGTATTTACCATCCGGAAAGAGGAAAAAACGGAGTCTTTGTCTAAAGAAATGCGTTGAGAAAGGGCAGATGTATAAAGCCTTTCAACGAGATAGTGTCTCAAAATGGAATCTGTTCCAAACATATATGCCATGGTTCCTTACTTCGACAGGGTGCAAATATCTCAATTTCACCCTTTTAGATACTCTTTCAGACCCATTGCCGATACTGAGTAATAGTCAAAAATTTGTATACATTTTTCATGATATGATGCATGGATCAGATATATCAAGGCCATTTCCTCAGAAGATTCTTCCACGATGGACTCTGATAAGTGAGATTTCGAGTCAATGTTTACATAATCTTCTTCTGTCCGACGAAATGATTCATCGAAATAATGAGTCACCCGTTCCATTGATATGGGCAAATCTGAGATCAACAAATGCTCGGGGGTTCCTCTATTCCATCTTTTTCCTTCTTCTTGTTGCTGGATATCTCGTTCGTATACATCTTCTCTTTGTTTCCCGAGCCTCTAGTGAGTTACAGACAGAGTTAGAAAAGATCAAATCTTTGATGATTCCATCATACATGATGGAATTTCGAAAACTTCTGGATAGGTATCCTACATCTGAACTTAATCCTTTCTGGTTAAAGAATCTCTTTCTAGTTGTTCTGGAACAATTAGGAGATTCTCTGGAAGAAATACGGGGTTTTGTTTCTGGTGGCAACATGCTATTGGGTGGTGGTCCCGCTTATGGGGTCAAATCAATACGTTCTAAGAAGAAATCTTGGAAGATCAATCTCGTCGATATCATACCAAATCCCATCAATCGAATCCTTTTTTCGAGAAATACGAGACATCTAAGTCGTACAAGTAAAGAGATCTATTCATTGATAAGAAAAATAAAAAACGTGAACGGTGATTGGATTGATGAGAAAATAGAATTCTGGGTCGCGAACAGTGATTTGATTGATGATGAAGAAAGAGAATTCTTGGTTCAGTTCTCCACCTTAACGACAGAAAAAAGGATTGATCAAATTCTATTGAGTCTGACTCATAGTGATCATTTATCAAAGAATGACTCTGGTTATCAAATGATTGAACAACCGGGATCAATTTACTTACGATACTTAGTTGACATTCATCAAAAGGATCTAATGAATTATGAGTTCAATAGATCCTGTTTAGCAGAAAGACGGATATTCCTTGCTCATTATAAGACAATTACTTATTCACAAACCTCGTGTGGGGCTAATAGTTTTCATTCCCCATCTCCTCATGGAAAACCCTTTTCGCTCCGCTTAGCCCTATCCCCTTCTAGAGGTATTTTAGTGATAGGTTCTATAGGAACTGGACGATCCTGTTTGGTCAAATACCTAGCGACAAACTCCTATGTTCCTTTCATTACGGTATTTCCGAACAAGTTCCTGGATGACAAGCCTAAAGGTTATCTTATTGATGATGATGATATCGATATTGATGATAGTGACGATATTGATGATAGTGATGATGACCTGGAGATTGATACGGAGCTGCTAACTATGACGAATGTGCTAACTATGTATATGACGTATATGACGCCGAAAATAGACCGATTTGATATCACCCTTCAATTCGAATTAGCAAAAGCAATGTCTCCTTGCATAATATGGATTCCAAACATTCATGATCTGCATGTGAATGAGTCGAATTACTTATCCCTCGGTCTATTAGAGAACTATCTCTCCAGGGATTGTGAAAGATGTTCCACTGGAAAGATTCTTGTTATTGCTTCGACTCATATTCCCCAAAAAGTGGATCCCGCTCTAATAGCTCCGAATAAATTCAATACATGCATTAAGATACGAAGGCTTCTTCTTCCACAACAACGAAAGCACTTTTTCATTCTTTCATATACTAGGGGATTTCACTTGGAAAAGAAGATGTTCCATACTAACGGATTCGGGTCCATAACCATGGGTTCCAATGCGCGAGATCTTGTAGCACTTATCAATGAGGCCCTATCAATTAGTATTACACAGAATAAATCCATTATAGAAATGAATACAATGAGATCAGCTCTTCATAGAAAAACTTGGGATTTTCGATCCCAGATAAGATCGGTTCAGGATCATGGGATCCTTTTCTATCAGATAGGAAGGGCTGTTACACAAAATGTACTTCTAAGTAATTGCCCCATAGATCCTATATCTATCTATATGAAGAAGAAATCATGTAAGGGAGGGGATTTTTCTTTGTACAAATGGTACTTCGAACTTGGAACGAGCATGAAGAAATTAACGATACTTCTTTATCTTTTGAGTTGTTCTGCCGGATCGGTCGCTCAAGATCTTTGGTCTTCATCCAGACACGATGAAAAAAATTGGATCACTTCTTATGGATTCGTTGAGAATGATTCTGATCTAGTTCATGGCCTATTACTATTATTACTCTTAGAAGTAGAAGGCGCTCTGGCTCTGGCGAGATCCTCACGGACAGAAAAATATTGCAGTCAGTTTGATAATAATCGAGTGACATTACTTCTTCGGTCCGAACCAAGGAATCAGTTAGATATGATGCAAAATGGATCTTGTTCTATCG